TATAAACCCGGGGAGACAATTCGGATTGATCAATAAAAATCGATTTCAATGCTATTTTTTTCTTGTTTTTTCTGACTTTATCCAATTTATCGTGAAAAGTAAAGGGGGATAAAGGCGCTGTGTGTTGATTGTCCTCTAAGGGTAAGTTTTCTTCTTCCTTATATAAAAAGGGAATAAATAAATCAATCAAATTCTGGGAGGCTTCATGAAGTGCTTCTTTCGGAGTTAAACTCCCATTTGTCCATATTTCGAGAAATAGTATCTCTTGTTTTTCATTCCCATTTCCATAAGAATGAATACTATGATTCACATTTCGAACGGGCATGAATACAGCATTTATAGGATAACTTCCATCTTGAAAGTTATGTGGCATTTTTATAAGATATCCGCGATTTCTCTCGATTTCTAATCCAATACACAAATTAATCGGTTCTATCAAGCTAGCTATATGTTGTGTATTGTCAACGATTTCTACATAAGGCGGTAGGATGATATCTTGAGCAGTTACATATCCGGGACCCCTGACACAAATAGACGCGTTACAAGTTCCATATAGATTACTTCTCAATACAATTTCTTTTAAATTCATTATAATTTCGTGAACCGATTCTTGAATACCCGTTATAGTAGAATATTCGTGGGGGACGTTCTCAGATTTTACACGTGTGATACATGTTCCTTCTATTTCTCCAAGCAAAGCTCTTCGCATCGCAATACCTATTGTGTCGGCCTGTCCTTTCATAAGTGGAGACAGAATAAAGCGCCCATAATAAAGATGTTTACTGTCTGTTTTTGATTCAACACACTTCCACTGTAGTGTCCGAGTAGATACTGTTACTTTCTCTCGAACCATAGTAAAAATATTTTTTATTTTATTTGATTGAATTATTTATTTCTCTTGTTTCTCTTGAAATTTGTTCACTCTTCATTTCTACACACGTCTTTTTTTAGGAGGTCTGCAGCCATTATGTGGCATAGGGGTTACATCCCGTACAAAAGTTAATAGTATACCACTTCTACGAATAGCTCGTAATGCGGCGTCTCTTCCGAGACCGGGACCTTTTATCATGACTTCTGCTCGTTGCATACCTTGATCTACGACTGTACGAATAGCATTTGCTGCTGCAGTTTGAGCGGCAAAGGGCGTCCCCCTTCTCGTACCCTTGAATCCACAAGTACCTGCCGAGGACCAGGAAACCACCCGACCCCGTACATCTGTAACCGTGACAATGGTATTATTAAAACTTGCTTGAACATGAATAACTCCCTTTGGTATTTTCCGTGCACTTTTACGTGAACCGATACGTACATTTCTACGTGAACCGGTTCTCGGTATAGCTTTTGCCATATTGTATCATCTCATAAATATGAGTCAGAAATATATGGATATATCCATTTCATGTCAAATCCATTCTTTATTTGTACGCTGGGCCTTTTAGTTAAGCCTGCTTATCCTTGTCTTTGTTTATGTCTCGGGTTGGAACAAATTACTCTAATGCGTCCCCGTCTACGGATTAGTCGACATTTTTCACAAATTTTACGAACGGAAGCTCTTATTTTCATAGTTGTCATTCCTTATCTTAATTCTGAATCTAATTCTTGGTAGAAAATAAGTTTCTTGAAATTTTTTATCTCGAATCGTATTGAATAAAAACTACCTAATCTTTTGAATCCTTGTTTCGGAGTCGATAAATTATACGTCCTCTGGTTGAATCATAACGACTTACTTCAATTTTTACTTTATCTCCTGGCAATATCCGTATAAAACTACGTCGGATCTTTCCTGAAACATAACCTAGAATCAGATCTTCATTATCTAACCGAACCCGAAACATGCCATTGCGAAGCGATTCAGTAATTAAACCTTCGTGAATCCATTTTTGTTCTTTCATTCCAGGTAAAGCCTCCTTGAAGTATCAACTAATCGAGGAGAAATGATATTAGACAACTGACCCCCTTTCCTTTTTTTTTTTTACAAATACGAAGAGGTTTCGGATCCCATTTGGATATTAAAAGGATTACCATATATAACACAAAATTTCTCCGCCGATTCCTTCTAGTCGAGCCTCCCGGTCTGTCATTATACCTCGAGAAGTAGAAAGAATTACAATCCCCATCCCACCTAAAATTCTAGGAATTCTTTGGGAGTTAGAATAGATTCGTAAACCGGGTCGACTTATCCGTTTTAAATTTAAAAAATTTCTATAGGGTCTTTTCCTATTCCTTCGATGGCGCAGGGTTAAAACCAAAAAAATTTTGGTTTTTTCTCGATGTTTTCTGACGTTTTCGATAAAACCTTCTCGGAAAAGTATTTTAACAAGGTTTTCGGTAATATTAGTAGATGCTATGCGAACAACTCTTTTTCGATCCATATCAGCATTTCGTATATAGGTTATTATCTCAGCAATAGTGTCTCTACCCATGATGAACTAAAACCTCAAAATTGGATATAATTAACATGTTTTTCTTTTTTTTTATTGGTTTATGAATATGAATTTTT